AGGTTGGCGAACTACTATTATCTATAGATTCCCCAGAGATATCCAATCCCAACGAGAATAGAAGCGACTCGCTTCCGTTGTAGTCGTCGTAGTCTTTTAGCTTATGTAGTGGTCGGCCTTCCTACACGCACGCGCCCGCCAGAAAGCCTCCTTGGTTCTGGACGAAGCCAAGCCGATACATACGATAGGCGAAGGAAAGACCCCCATTTCATAGCGCCTGGGGAACGCAAGTTTGATCGAGGATTGGAGAGGAGAGGTGGAAGAAAAGGCTCGGGATGGATTTAGGAGTCTTTGTGCGAGCCGTATGCGGTGAGAGTCGCACGTACGGTAACGAGGGGGGTTCGCGTCTATACGTGTAGTGTGGTGGTTGGGCCTACCCACCCTATTTGTTCCATGATCTATGGGTCTACTGGAGCTACCCACTTCGATCAATTAGCCAAGATTTTGACCGGATACGAAATCACTGGTGCTCGATCTAGTGGTATTTTTATGGGGATTCTATCTATCGCTGTAGGATCCCTATTCAAGATCACTGCAGTTCCTTTTCGGGCGGCTGTAGAACGGACGGCCGCCTATAGGTGGTAGGGTAGGGTGGGTGGTACCGCTCAGATTGCGGCCAATCTTCCTAACCGCGCGCGGGCCGGGCTTAGAGCGCGTGAAACTCATCACTATCTCGTAAGGGCGTTGAGACCATAGCATGTTAAACGAAAGCGCCGCTTTCTCTGTAGTGTTGTCACACAGCTGCCCGCCTAGAAGAGCCACTCGCTCTGTAGTGTTGTCACACAAGATAAGCACGCCGCCCGCCAGCTGGCCGGGCGAATCGAAGTTCTCTTCCGGTCAACTGTCCACCCAGTCAAGTGCAAAAAACACAGTTGAATCACGCAACGCACGCTGCTGGTGTGCTTCCTGCCCGCGAGGAAAGAAGAGCGACAAGGTTTAGTTCAGATTTGACTGTTTGCAGCATGGGAGCGGATTACCCAAAAAATCCCTGGGAACAATGAAAAAAAAGATATCTCGGTAACGAAAACTATAGGGGGCTGTATTGGCGAGATCCAACGGTGAACAGCTGTCCAAAAGAAAAACCGCCTGGAAGTCCGAGGACCTTTAGTACCGTACCCTACCCCCGAACCAGCAGCCTTTGCGCCAAGCAAGACCGCCCTTGTCCTTTCTCCATTCCGCCTCCTTCTTTGCTTTGTTCCAATAGAGTCTAAGGCAAAGCAAAAGTGGGTTCGTATGCCTACTTTACCTACTTGACGAAAGGGAACGAACTTTGTTTCGTTTCCGGGTTTATGGATTGGATTCAGTCAGCGTCACGACATAATCAAACAAAAGGAAGGAGTGACGGGTTACCGGCAAACGCTTCCAAAGGCGACCCTCTAGAGTTTCCGGCTGTTTCCTAGATTGAAGTAGCCTTTCTTTCGTCGCCCTACCAAACGAAAGAAGTCACTATCAAAAAGCTCGCCCTACTGAAGTACCAAAGGTGCGCTCCGCCCGGTGACTAAGAAAGAAATTGGTTTGCGCTTTGAAGTGATGAGGTCGCAAAGAGGGAAGTAGGGCTCCTATTGACTAAAGGTTGGTTCTTCGGTTTCCTTTAGAATGAAAGTCGCTATGAAGCCCCTACTACTTATACTGACTTTGTTTGATTAAAAAGGCCCCAACTAGTCGTATGGGGTGGGGTGCTTGTGGTAAGCTGCCTTGGATATGAGTCTGAGGAATTACTAAAAAAAAGGCAACGGTATTTGACGAAGATCTTTCTATCAATAGATAGGATTTAGTGTTCGATATAGGGGATAGGATCCATCTGCTCTTTCTCTCTCCATTTTTTTTTAGAGAGAGCAGATAAGATATAACGCTCTAAAAAAAATGGGGATAAAGGATACATAGACATCTAAGGGGATGTCTATTCTATTCCTCTTTAGAGTAGAGAAAAAAAAGAAGATAGATGAACGAGATTTCTTTTTTCTATCTATCATTGATTCAATCTATGAATCAAGTCGAAAGACTTCTTTGGGTTCCCCGAAGCCCCGAATGGATTGTGGATCGTTTCTGCCAACGAAATGAACGCGGAGCCCGTTCCGAATGCTTCTCCGATCCGGAAGTTCTCGCGAAGAGAATAAGATGCAGCTCCCCCTCCCTCTGTCTTTTCTCGCTTTGCTAATCTTCCCTTCTAACGCGGGCGCGGGAGGAAGAAACCTAAGATAAGAGCGTCTTCTCTCTCTCTTACTTAGGTTTCTTTTTTTTCAGTGCAACACAGGAAAGCGCCCTCTTTTTGTCATCCCTGCAGCTTTCCAGATTTTGTATTGAACGTATGGCGTAGCTAGGATCTTCAAATCATGTTTGAGCCTAGCCTATCCTATGTTCAAACCAACCAAACCCACCCCCCATTTGAATAAGGCTGGAAAGAATGCCCGCCAAGTTAAGATAAGGGAATGCTTCCCCCAACCATTAAAGGAAAGGCTCGACGAAGGGAGGGATATGCGGCGGGGGAAGGAAAACGCTTTCGGAGATCGAGATTTTTTTTTCTTTTTCATCGAAAACGAAGAAGGCCGAGGATGGCCTACGGTGCGTGTTATCTGAAGGGAACACGCTTTTTCGACCGCGGTGGTATGATTGCCGGGCCCTCTCCTCGTTCCGCCCGCTGGCCTATTGGGATAGCAGCCTTCGGGCTTTGCCTGCCCTTTCTATCTCGGCCCGGGAAAGCGCTGGCAACAACAGAAAGGAAGGGGTCCATGTAGTGCGTCCGCCCCCTTCTTAGTCAATGGGGCAGCAGGTTCGGCATCTACTAAAAAAGAGAGAATCCACTTGAGATAACCACGCCTCTGCTAGGCAGCGTGTGGAATGGCCAAGAGCGGACCTTTTTGGATATATAATCCAAGTGGAGAGTGGAGTTACGGGAACAGCCGTCTGATGGAAAACTACTTTCACGTTCGGTTAAGAGAGCACTTTTTATTTCGTCGAGAATTCTGCGTTCCCTTTCGTGTGAATTCCCCAGCGGCGAATTCAACACTTTTTGGGCCCCCATCTCTCGAGCCCCGAAGACGACCCCCCTCCCCTTCGGACTCCATATCTCTTTTGACTCTATATATGTGGGCACCTGATATCTATGAGGGTTCACCCACCCCGGTTACAGCATTCCTTTCTATTGCGCCTAAAATTTCTATTTTTGCTAATATTTCACGTGTTTCTATTTATGGTTCCTATGGAGCTACATTGCAACAAATCTTCTGTTTCTGCAGCATTGCTTCTATGATTTTAGGAGCACTGGCCGCCATGGCCCAAACGAAAGTCAAAAGACCTCTAGCTCATAGTTCAATTGGACATGTAGGTTATATTCGTACTGGTTTCTCATGTGGAACCATAGAAGGAATTCAATCACTACTAATTGGTATCTTAATTTATGCATTAATGACGATAGATGCATTCGCCATAGTTTTAGCATTACGGCAAACCCGTGTCAAATATATAGCAGATTTGGGCGCTCTAGCCAAAACGAATCCTATTTCGGCTATAACCTTCTCCATTACTATGTTATCATACGCAGGAATACCCCCGTTAGCCGGCTTTTGTAGCAAATTCTATTTGTTCTTCGCCGCTTTGGGTTGTGGGGCTTACTTCCTAGCCCCAGTGGGAGTAGTGACTAGCGTTATAGGTTGTTGGGCGGCCGGAAGGTTGCCACGAGTCAGTCAGTTTGGGGGACCGAAGGCAGTTCTCCGTGCACCGGACACGTAGCTTACCGAATCAGTTGCGACACCGATGGGAATGCATGCTACGAAAGATAGGGTCGAGTCTGAAACATCAACCGTCTACTCAATATCCTTGTACGAGTCCACAATCACTACACGAGATGAACCTTGGTTTGGTGAATTGAAGTTGGCCTTAGGTGTAAAAAAAAGGACTCCCAGTTACTGCGCGCGATCGTATACTGAGGTGCTCCCCGCCGGTTGTTGGAACGACGCGAGCCGGGCCTCCATTCAGAAAGATGAAGGGTCCAAACAAAAGTCAAAATAGGGGGTTACAAATTCCCCATCTCATTGGGGGCGGAAAACGAATCGACATCTCGATGTGATACAGCCTTTTCTATTTTAGTTGGGAAAGAACGGCGAAGTCCATCCGAACCGTCCAATGAAGAATAAGAGGAGAGCAAAGCGCCAATGGCGCGCGAAGCGCATGCGAAAGGGGCACGGATAAAAAAAAGAAGTGTGGAGGATAAGCAGCCGAGCTCATTCCCTTCGCTTCCTGGGCCCAAAGCAGTGCAGTCTTTCCTGGCCAAATCAAGGATTTGGGGCTTCTTGCTACGCTACTTAACTATAGAAATCCATTTTTTTTAGTCATATATATATTAATAGAAAGATAGATCCATCCATCTATCCTATCCGATTTAGATTTTGATATCTAAAAAAGAATCGATTTCATTCTACGTTTGATTCAAAGAACTGCGCTTAGCCCCCCCGCTCATGAAACGGCTCTGCTGCAATGGATGGCAGAGGGTCCGTAGTACCCAAAGCACTGGAGTGGTCCAGTAGCCGGGAAGGGGCCTAGAAGTGCCAACAACTACACCACACTACACTCGGCTCTACACATTTACAGAGCTAACCCCTGTCCAGTCCCTGGCAGAGTGAAGGGGGCTTCCATCCTTATTCCCTATCCCCATCTTCGCCCAGGCTAACGGGGCCTTACTTATTCTGGGGGGGAGAGTGGAAGCACTGTTGAGAGGAAGATCCTTGGCCCCTCCTCATTCTCTACAGGGTTCCAAACCTTTCTTCAACATAGGTTACAACGAGCGGGGCAGAGATGGAAGAGATCGAACACGAGAATAAGAAGCAAGCTCGCCTTCCTTTTTGATCATTTTTATAGAGAGGGATGGAGAAAGTGGACAAAACAGACTCGCATTTCCCAGTCGAAAAGATGGGTTCCTTTTTCGTCTTGCATTTCTCATCGAACAAATACGGAAAAAGAATCATATTGAAAACGTTCCTAACCCACCAACCCTTTCCTTCGTAGAGCCGTGTATTGTAATCCGAACCTGCCCGGAGCGAGTCTCCCATAGAGGCAAGTGAAGTTGGTGAGCCGTATGATGGGCAACTATCTCCTGCGGTTCGGAGAGGACTCAGCTGTTAGTTAGTACCCCCTTTCGGGGTGGACCTTTCACTCTATTTTATTATATACGCTTAGCGAAAAGAATGTTTTTTGATACACCTAGGACATGGATTTTATATGAACCAATGGATCGTGACAAGTCGTTACTACTAGCAATGACTTCGTCTTTCATTACTTCATCCTTTCCATATCCCTCTCCCTTGTTCTCAGTTACTCATCAAATGGCACTCAGTTCATATCTTTAAGTTCGATCATTGACAAGGTTCAAAGAAAGGGTCGGCCAGGACCGATTGGTCGGGTGGAAGCAGCATATCCTTAAGAAGTTTCAGCAGCACGCACCTTCCACCCCGAGTGGACAGCTTAACCCCTGTTATCATGAGAAACCGCGTTCCCACCAATCATGGTAAGATGTGACGTTCTGGACCGGGCATGATAGGATGCGGCGAAGGCATGTAGCGGCATACGTAGGGAATGGAAGCACCTTAGTCGGGGGATAAGAGTCCCGTCCCTTACCGCTCCGCGGGGGTGCTACGAGCCTCGCTTTCCATGCTGCTTTCCTAGTTCGTTCGCTTCCATGCCATTTCTATCCGCATTAATAGTTTAAGTTTGATCTCGTTCCGCAAGAGGCGTGCAAACAGGTTTGCGCATGCTGAAGGTTCGGGCGCAACCCTTCTCTACCGCATTTATGGCCCAAAGCCAATACAAAGGATTTAGGTTCCATCTTGCTCGAATCTTACTGTACCCCAGAGGAAAAGGGGATTTTGTGCTGTGAAGGTGGGATCGGTACACACGGATAAGGACTATCATGAGGCTCTATGTACTTCATTCCGTTTACCCCGCCTTCCGAATTTGACATTTCCCATTTTCAATGGAATAAGTAGGATTCAGGTGATAACGGGGATAACCATTGCTGTGGGTGAGGAGAGATAAAAAATGGGCTACTCTAGGTTTAGGTGATCCTTCCTAATCATAAGCCTTCTCCAGTGCCTGGGTGGGTGCGCGAAATCATCGATTCTAAGTGCTAATAATAGGGATTCCCCTACCCTTAAATCAGTAGGGCAAGTAAATTTGACCTTTCCCGCTGGAGGATTCTGTAACCACTAGAATCTTTCGAGGGCTTGGTTTGGAGATAGCTGCAGGTTCTGAAATGCAGACTCCTCACTACGGGGTCGGATGAAGGGATTCGAAAGACAGCATGGATCGGGGAGAGGGTAAATTTGACAGCTCTATTGATCGAGAAAGCTTGGGCGGACCCCCAACCATTAGCACATTCTAAGATTCAGATGACTAATTGGCTGGAGTTGCAGAGGGAGAAAGGTGAATCCGCTCATGATGCGTGGAAAGTCGGGGAAGAGTCTGATTCAAAACCGTCTGCGATAGATCACGTCGAACTGAAGCACTTAAGAAAGAAGCTGATAACTTTTGGTTGATTTGATGCTCATTCTGACACGGTTCATATAAAGTCACAGCACAGACATAACCAGGTTGCTGCTACTAGTCAGGCTCATCAAATGCAAACATGGCTCTTGTTGGCCTTGGCCCGGCCGTCAACTGCTTCAACTGCAGATGCGGCTGACCTAGATCTAGATGTCCCATCAATAGCGAAGGAAGTGGCTGAACTCGTTCTTTGGGACTTGGACTCTGACTTTCCGTACTCGTCCCTGAACCCAATGGGGAATCCGTCCCTTTCAGCCCCTGAACCTAATGAATCTGTTTGGTACGCTTCCTTCCCCTGAGGCCGTAAACAGACACTGCTTGAAGACAAGAAAGGTTGGGGCAAAGACCTCTCTTTCAAATCTCGTAGGAAGTGGAAAGGAAGTAGCTTGTGCTTGGCGTGCTCTAAGCTCCGAAGCTGATGTTCTATTGAATTAACCTCAACAACTCGTGAAATTTGACTAATGGCCGAAGTCCTTCTTCGCGCACAGCCAGACCTTCTGCTCGATTGTTTGTTGCGGAAGAAGGCTGGAATCTGTCTCTCCCTAGCCCTAGGATAGAATGTGCTCTCTTTCTCTCCACTCCCCCTCCCCGACTTCCATTGAAGTAAGGGCGGGTTCTCTCCTTGCTGGATTGCTGTCTTCCGCCATTCAATGCTGTTGTCAGTTTGTTTGTTGAAGTCAGACAGACAGCTTTGACACTTCCCGTGCTCTTACAATCTCTTTTATAAGAGAAAGAGACATGGAAGAGAGTTTCACCTTTTCTCTGCACTCCTGTTGCTTGCCTTACTCGGGCATTAAGCCTTAGGTTAGGGCAAGCGGGTGAACTCTGATCCCGACTCAATGATAGATATCAGGTTAGAACCACCAGTCAGATAAGGGGAGAAATCCTCATCAAGCATAACGGCTTTTATCACTAAGATATGATCTCCTGTTCCGGCTAATCCATCAACTCAATCGATTAGCGTAGATGAAGAGATTGGCTCGTTGATCTTTGATTCGAGAGTCTTCCCGGCTGGCCTAACTAGTTGAACCCCTGAGGGCTAATCCATCAAGATCGTAGCTAAGCCGGAAAGACGACCCTTTGCGAAAAACCAGATATAGAGAGTGTTCAGTGAGTGATCGTTGTTGTCGTGGAAGGGTTCTCTTTGAACGAATCCTATTTGAACTAAGCCCGAAAGCACGGGATGACTAGGACTAGCCTTTCTTTTTTTCCGGTATGCCGCTCCGCGAGCAAGGAGTGCCACGCACGAGCGGCGCGAAAACAAAGCAGGGGGAATTCTTCGTTGGGAGAAATCCTTTGATTGCGTATTGAATATAGATCCATGTCTTTATTGTTCCACTAGCTAGGACAAAATTCTCAGATGTCCCTTTCGTTATTACAACCTTCTTTTTTGATGTCAAAGACCAGAAGCTATGCGCTAATTCTCATTGGATCTCGGTTGTTCTTAACAGCGATGGCTATTCATTTAAGTCTTCGGGTAGCACCATTAGATCTTCAACAAGGTGGAAATTCTCGTATTCTGTATGTACATGTTCCTGCGGCTCGGATGAGTATTCTTGTTTATATCGCTACGGCTATAAACACTTTCTTATTCCTATTAACAAAACATCCCCTTTTTCTTCGCTCTTCCGGAACCGGTACAGAAATAGGTGCTTTTTTTACGTTGTTTACCTTAGTTACTGGGGGGTTTCGGGGAAGACCTATGTGGGGCACCTTTTGGGTGTGGGATGCTCGTTTAACCTCTGTATTCATCTCGTTTCTGATTTACCTGGGTGCACTGCGTTTTCAAAAGCTTCCTGTCGAACCGGCTCCTATTTCAATCCGTGCTGGACCGATCGATATACCAATAATCAAGTCTTCAGTCAACTGGTGGAATACTTTGCATCAACCTGGGAGCATTAGCCGATCTGGTACATCAATACATGTTCCTATGCCCATTCCAATCTTGTCTAACTTTGCTAACTTCCCCCTCTCAACCCGTATCTTGTTTGTTCTGGAAACACGTCTTCCTATTCTATCTTTTCTCGAATCTCCTTTAAGGGATGAAATAGAAGCTCGAGAAGGAATAGCAAAACCTACTTCCCAGCTCAAACTGAACGCGATGTAATCAAACTTATGGTTGACGCCGTAGAGAATATAAAGCCCATATGCGAAGTGGAAAAAGTAGGAGTAGCAGGTACTATTTATGATGTCCCTGGGATTGTAGCCAGGGATCGTCAACGAACCTTAGCTATTCGTTGGATCCTTGAAGCTGCTTTCAAACGACGTATAAGCTACAGGAGAAGCTTAGAGAAATCTTCATTTGCTGAGATACTGGATGCTTACCGAAAGAGGGGAATTGCACGTAAGAAAAGGGAGAATCTTCATGGACTGGCTTCCACCAATCGAAGTTTCGCGCATTTCATATGGTGGTAAAGTGAGACCACATAAAGAGCTCATTCAGTCAGATTCTTCAGTAAGATATGGTTTGACCCTTTTCCTTTTTGTTTGAATCTTCATTCATTGAGTATGAGGAATCCAAAAGCAGTAAGACCCCGAGACAACAAAAAGACAATCAAATTTAGTTACCTACACCTAATTCAAGACCGGTTAATGCAAGAACTATAAATAAAAATCTTTACTGAAAAAGGCCATGACCGAAGGAGACTACAACCTAGTTATGATTTTAAGCCCGGCTTGATTTTATACCTTATAACCTATTATGGTAAGGGCAACCCCAGTTGTCGACGGAATTCGTCATCGGTGAAATGCGAGTAGAATTCACGATAGATTTCCGAATAGCGGCCGCTTAGGTTTACTTGTTCTATAAAGAACGTCTGACTTCCATCCATGAGATGGCGCGGATAGGCATGTTCAAGGGAGCTAAGCGGGGAAACCTTCTCCTGAATGAAGTCGTATCCTGCCAACTATTTGAATAGGGAGATAGCTCCATAATTGGAGCAAGATTCTGCTCATCAAGCATCAGATTGAAGAGTTTATCCTGCAGACCGGCCTTTTTCTCTAATACGCGTAGTTCGCGATCAAAGATTTCCCTGTAGTGATCTACGTTTAGGGCTTGATCGAAGTGCTCTCGAACCAGCCTCGCGTAATCTCCCGGGTTATTATGAGGGGGGATATTGTAGTAATGCTGGTTCTCGAGAACCCTAATTCGCTCATATATTTCCGCTTCATTTTCTGCTGCGATAACATTTCGAAAAGTAGCCAGAGACTCGGAACTTGACGACGATTCCAACGCCGGCAGATTGGAACTGTCAGCGCCGTTGTCGAAACAGCAAATCCACTCAAAGTCCAGAGGCTGAGACCCCCCACAAGTCAGTCCAAATTGACTATATGAAATAAAGAGAGTATGAAATGAATATAGAGCCAATAAAGAACAATTAACACAATCAAACTTCAATTAAAGGAAAAAGGAAGGGGGAATGCCGCAGCTCTATAAAGACTAAGATGTTATGTTTATATTACATTACCGAGCTGGTAATTAGATCCAAAAACTGAAAAACCTCGTAGCATAACCAACTATTTTGTCCATGTAACATAACATCAACATATGAATCCTTGAGAAAGCCTGGGATGTGAATAGCCTCGTCCCCAATCACTGTCCGAACAAGGTCCGGCATGCTCCATTCTGGGGGTAATTGCTTACCGGCTCTCACCACCCACTCTGCGTATTCATCACAGATTCGATCAAATACCCGCTCTAACTCAGGTGGAGCGGCGCGTCCGACCTAGTTGAAGAAAGAGTTGAAGAGGTACTTGACGAGAAAGATGGCCTCTAAAAAAAAAGTCAATCACTGGGCGTTGGATTCCCATAGAGTACCTGTGCATTATTATTCATTAAAGGCGACTTTGTTCAATCGCTCTGCTCCCCCCCCCAAAAGAGAGACTCATTCTTGCTCTCAAAATGAAGAAAGACTTGTCTCCAATTTCCGGGTTGGTCCAACCAATAAAGACATGGGACTCTTTGGGCATTGCTTGGGCCGACTTAAGTAAAGACTGGTTACCTAGTGATTTACAACCACCCTCACTGCACACTGTCTATATCTGTCTACTATTGATTCAGGTGCAAAAAGAAAAAGAGCTTATTATCAAACTTCCCCTTCTTCCTCAAAGCACTTTGACTCTTTAAGAACGGGAGTGACAGTGGTCGAAGCTAGTGAATTGAATACCAGACGGGTTATAAGGTTATTTTCCTATTGAATCAGATCTGGCATTAGTTGGAAAAGAAAATAGGATACCGGATATTCCGACTACATGAAATAGAGCACCGGATAAGCCCCAAAGACTCTCACTGGAGGTGTAAAAATGAGGAAATATCGCATCTATGCTTTGCGGATGATCTCATGGTGTTCAGCAATGGTGACTTAGAATCTATTGCCATTATCAACAATGTCCTCCATATCTTTCAACATCTTTCAGGTCTCACCCCACGGCTAAGAGTGAGGTTTTCATTTTATTTTAGTAAAGGAAACCACAAAGAATCAGATCACGAACATGCTGGGTTACAAGGAAGGAAAACATCCCGTAAGGTAATTAATTAGGGGTACCCCAACTTACGACAAAGCTCAAAGCTAGTGATTGCAAAGTACTTGTGGACAGAAAACCATCCAAACTTCAACATTGGACGGGTAGAAGCCTCTCCTACGCTGGCCGGTTACAGCTGATAAACTCCATCCTTTTCTCCATGCAAGTTTCTTGGGCTTCCTCATTCTCCCTGGAAAAGTTGTTAAACAACAAGTAGAACAGCTAATGCGCTCCTTTCTCTGGGGTGGGACGGTACCTCTATCTACGCAATATAGGAGTTCCATTCCAAAACGTACAGCACGGCCTTCCACGCCACCCAAACACCTATCGTCAGTCAACCTTCCCATCAGCCATTGCTCCACCAGCAGTCAGTTCTGCTCCTTTGAATTCAGGGGCTACGGTTCAATAAGTTTTTAAAAAAAAAAAAAGAGTGTTCCTCGGGCGGCACAAAACTAGAGATGTAGAATCACATCTTACGCCATATGTACTGAGGAGATCATCACTCGGGAGACATGGTAACAAGCCCGGTAACCAGTTTCCTCCAATGTGGTCAACCTACCCAGAGAAAATGTTGGCATACCAATCAGGGTTCCTTCCTTCCAGTGAAGAAGGACTTGCTATAGCAGATTGGAACGGCTTGACTCTCTCTATATACGAGATTTTAGTCGCTTCTCGACTCTAGATTATCCTTGGAGGCTGAAGTAACCTTTCTCTTTCCCATTGGGCAGTCACTCTCAACAAGATTCTCTTCTCTTCTTTATTTTTTTTATTGAATTGCAAAGCCGAAAGCAAACAGACCAACAAGCAAGAACGATTACGGATTCCCTTACTTATCCTAATCCCCAGGTTGCTATATCTAAAGCATCCGAAATGGATCCGCCTCCTTAATAGGGAAAGCCCTTTCCTTATTGATACTAGTTTTTCTCCCGTATAACCAGGTCTTGTGTTCGGCGAACAATCATGTTTTTTTATCCATTCGTTCCTGCTGCCTTGAAGGAATTCCCCTTCTTTTTCTTTGGCCAGAAATGGGGGAGACGGGAACTATGCCAATCCCCAATCACCAACGGAAAGATAAACTTAACTTGATAAAAGAAGTCAATCGATCAGCAAGACATGAAGCCAGGAGCTACTTTTCTCTTAGATTGGAGACTAAGGGGATTACTAGAAAGAGGTCAGCTACTTATCCTCTCAAAACGAGAGCTCCAGGGGATAGAAGATAAAGATGGTAGGCTAAGACAGAAGGAGTTCAAGTTAGATCCGCTAAGAGAGAGTTGAGATTCCTAATTCAAGTAAGGGACTGAGTGGGCCATTGGCTATGCTATTGAATGAATGCGTTGTCGGAAGGATGGATGGGAGGATAGAATACCCGAGACTCGCTGCCGGAAAGAGCTCATTAGAGGCATTCCACTTTCTTCCAATGAGATGTCTTACGCTTCATGATGGCATTTAGAGGGCTCTGCTCTGTAGCCAGAGTATAGTAAGGAGCGAAGGATAGATGGGATTCAAAAGGAAAGACTAAAGTAAAGTTTAGCAATAAAAAGCACTTTTTAATCCAGCTGCCATTTCGCTAGATACCAGAAAGAGAAGAGAGTTGAGGTTGAGGTGGCACATCTCGACCGATAGGGCGAGGAAAGGCAAGAGAGCAGAAGAATCCACCTTATTTATAGGACCTACGGCATCCTAAGGGACTAGTTCTTCCAACCTTTCTTTCAAGTAGCTCTTCCGCTTCTTCCTTATACAAGAATTCACCTATCCTTGCCCAGCTCATCTCACGGAAGGACACTATTGAGCCCAGCACTTCAAGAGACTCTAACTCTAAAAGAGGCATTTCATATCTATCTTTCGTGCTAACAGGAGCCAACTACGGTATCTCATCATACAATTGACATTGCCTTAACATCTAGTTTACGTAAAAGAGTATCGACGAAAAGGTGCATTGATGCCACGGTCCTACTGAAGTTCTCTACAGGCTAGCGTACTACAGGGAAAGGAGGAAATGTTCATAATGGAATCTCTCCAGAAATCAAAATAGACTGAGCTTTCGAAGTGGAGAAACTGCTCAGCGTGCGTTAGAATGACTTTGTCTCAGTGGAAGAGGGAAGAGAGTTTACACGAATGAAAGACAGGATAGGCCCAAGCAAAGAGCAGGCTTCACGAATGGGGGGTTCGGCAGCAAGAAAGCGTCTGCGCGCGGGGAGGTTAATAAGGGTGGGTAGTAGGTTCGCAGGGTAGTTAGTCACTCAAATAAGTTGGCAGGCAGGCAATCTAGCTCTGATTTCAGGTTGGGACTGACCTAGGCATTCAGAAAGAGAGGCAGATTCCATTTCTGGGACTGTTTTTTTTGTTTAATAAGAAAGATCAGTTCGAAATCGGATTTCAATCTATCAAAGAAGAGCTCAGGAAATCCGTTCACAACGTAGGATGTTTTTTGGGTTGCTAGGGATGAAAGAAGGAAATTCCCGCTCTTAAGGCCACGCCAGTCAATCGAGTCAGTCCTTACCCGCTTAGTCTGCCCTTGCTTAGGGCTCGACCGATGGAAGGGAACCCTTTGTATGCTCCCGAGGGACTAGGACAGAAAAGAGAAGGGCAGCACTTCAAGAAGTCAGTCTTTCCCGCCAATCCCTCTTTTGAGCTTTCTCTGCCTGTTAGGAGAGTTTCCAAAGGCTTCAACTTGACATAGTGAACCTTCCTGCAAAAGAGGAAGGCCCGTTTCAACAATGGAAAAGGGGAGGGGAGCGCTTGCCGGCATCGGCATCAAAGGATGGGCATGGGTTGAATGGCCTAAAAGTTTCTAAAACTATGAAGCGCTTTGGTTTCGCGGGAATAATCTATTTAGTCATCATCGCGTCATAGGGCATAGGGCTGCCCCAACCTATTTCTTTATTAAGGGGGGAGAAACTTTCCCTTCAAACTATGGGTAGCCGGGGTTGTGGATGAGAGGAAGTTACCCACTAATTCAAAGGTTTTTCTGCGCGGGCTTGACTCCTTTACTGGAATATCAGCTAGTCGGTTATATATAATGAGCGGGAATAGGGGGGAAGCATGCATATTCACCATTCTTCAACCAAGCCTTGGTGTGCTGGCATAGTGGATTGAAAGGACAGCCGAGCAAGATTCTGACCCTTAGAGGTGGAATACAAAATTTGGGCGATCAAAAAATTTAGAATTGTTTTTTTTAGTTACCTTGGCTCTACCGCCTGGGCCTATGTTTTCACTTGTTCCCGAACGGCACTTGGTGTTGTCTTTGGGCTATTCCATAATTGGTTATATATGCATTTTGAATCAAAATAGTTATTACCACTATCTAGAACCGATTGGAGTTGGTAAACCCTTCTCGTGGTAGGACTTTTGTAAGACTCTTAAGTTCCCGTTGGAGTCTCTTGCGGAGAAGATCAAGTTACACACACATCTGCTGATATAATCATATACTTCATACCTATTTATCACGACCGCAAATCGCTCGCTGCTGCTAGCTTCATGCCCACGCTGCTCACGCTTAACCTAATAACTAAAAACAAGGATTTGCTGATTCATGGAACTTTCCCTTGCGATCTTGTCTTCCGGGCAAAAGATCTTTTGATGTGCCTCTTTCGGTTGCTATCTAGCTTTACCGAATGAAGTTAGTCACCTTCCTTTTCCGCTTTCAGACAAGTAGCTAAGTCGTCTTAATCCAGCGACGAAAACTCTTGCGCTAGGAGAAAGGCTCAATCCCCTCGCTTTGTCGCCCCTATCTCGTTAGCCGTTGCTTCTTCCCTCGCCTAAACCTAAACTAGTCCTACTCCTACAGCTTGCGCCGAAGATTCACTACCAGCTCTTTTACCGCCCGTAGTTGACTGATTGGAGTCAGGAACTACTTTTTGGAATATTTCCGACTTTACTTGCCCAAAATAATTTCTATTCCTTGACACTATATATAGTTGGCTGAAACCGGAAAGGCCTTCAAACAATCCCGTACTTCTGGCTCTAGCCCGCTTCACTGCATGAAACAAACGGTTAGGTTAGACCTCTGGCATTTCTTCCCTAGAGACCTGTCCCCCCAACATTTCCTTTTGGTCTTAAGAGATAGACTTGGCTCTCTTATCTTTCAATCTGGACTTGCATGTGTTCCGCATATGACTATTTCGAGTGATTGCTGCTATCTGGCTTGAGTTAGACAAGCAGAGAAGGATCTTATGCCACCGGTGATCGGCCTGTCTATCTAGTATCTAGTACTAGGACTAGTAGAGTAGAGGCACTACTGGGCGGGGCTTCCTCGATCACAGCTTCTCGCTTAGCTAACTGCCAGACAAGGATGCAAATCAACTCCTTATATAGAATAAGATCGACACATTCAATGAAGCAGCCAGTCCGGCAGACAAGCTACTTTCTGATTCTAGGACTGGCGGATCCTCTATCTATTAGCATACCCGTACCGGCAGTTAGACTAGCACTCTCTCCCCAATCAATCGCAGTAACCGGCTGTAAGAGAGCTGACTGTCTACCTGATTCAGTCTACTGGCAGTGAGTACCAGACTATGAGATAGCCTGGCCAGTGCATCCAATCAGATACCAGGCAGGAAGCTTCTTGATTGTTTCCCCGTCTGCTTTCCTTAAGATCTACAGAATACGTTATAGATGAGCCTGCCAACCGTTCCACCGGAGCGGTTTGGTTGAAAGTCCCATCCATAGGGAGTGTCGACAGAACCGTCATACACCACTTATGAAGGGGATGTAAAACACGCGGGATAACCCAGTTACCTATGGCAAATATCCTACGCTTCCCCCCACCCTCTATAGACTGACCTAGTCGGCATAACCTCAGCAAACTCTTGACAAGGATGTCCGACTCTAACAGCTTCCTCAAATGCAGAACAACCTATCTGCGAGATGAGTTCGTTGTTAGGGTCAAAACAATACCTCGTCCAAGGAAACCACAACGCGCCTAACCAATTAGCTTGTTGACGCCCACGGAACTGATTCCGAGACTCAGCAAGTTGAAACCTTGAATGGATTTCAAAGGGGAAGGCTCGGAAGACAGATGGAACTCCTTTCTAACGACGAGAGCCCTTCAATAGGATAGGCTTCATCTTAGATGGTGTGGCCTTCCAGGTCGGATCCCAAGTCATTCCTTGTAGCAAAGGAATACTATAGATAGACGGAACATACCTTTGCAGTAATTCTTAAAATAAATAAAAAAAATTCGCAGCATCGGTAGCCAAGGCCTTCACATTAGAAGGGGGAGTAGAGATAGAAGAGAAAGTTGATCTATCCACTTTGCCAATTTTTTCATTTTTGCTATAGTAAAGAAAGAGACAACTTGACTACTATATCTGCTCGATCATCACGCCTACGGATCACCTTACGGTGAAACGGGGGAATGATCCTTGGGAGTCCCGTCCTCGTGAGAGAGATGGGAACAGATAGTTCGGTCAACCTCTTAGGGTGAGTAGAAGAAGAATAGTGCATCAAGCATGTTGATGCTTGTTTACAGTAAAGTGCAACATACAGCCACCCTGATCGACGGCCTAACTTTACTACCTGTTTAACCAGGTGATGAACACCAAGACAGATTTCTTTCGTTAACCCACCGGTGACCACCAAAGGAATCTTCAAAAGAACCTTAGTTTAGTAGTAGGGTCTTTTCCAAAATGCCCTTGCTTTTCAGTAACGCTCGAAATCACTGATGTCGAGTTCAATCAGAGTAGCTTACGGACTTGGAACCTCTGGCTGAAAAGATTGAATTACTTCAAAGGGAGGGGTTTCTCGGCGCCGGGTATTCAATCTCTTTTTTCGGACTTTGCCGGGCTCTTCCCTTTCCTTTGATCAATTTCCTCCAACAAGCTCTTGAAAGTCTTTGACTAAGCCTTCTTCCCGCTCTACTGGAAACTTTCCAATATGCTTCGAGTGCCTAAAATATAAATATAAGATAAGAGGAAGAGGAAATCTCGATTTCGATGGAAGCCAATTCAACCGCTTCGCCCCTATTCATTCTCTAAAGTAAAGGTATCGACAGAAAGAAGTCCCTTCAGAAGTGGCAGCAGTGCTCTCGTATATAAGATCAAGGCTGCTTTTAGGAGTCCTCTAACCGCTAACTCGAAATAAAATAAGCTAAGAGAGATGTGGCAAAGAAGGAATTTCAAGAGGTGCGTCGAGAAGTTCCATACCTTCTTGATAGAGTCCATTGCCTTGCTTGTACTTACTTAAGTCAAGATTGGCTTGGTGTTAAGTGTAAAAAAAATACAGGATTTCAAATCATCCCTGCTCCTCGAAGTCTTTCTTCGACGTCAGAGAGTTTGATCGAGAAAGCAAGGACCAAAGGTGCCTAATAGAATTGCGTAGGGAGACTAAAAAGGTAGCGAATCCGGTTTCGAAATGAGGCGGTCTTAGCAATGAAAAGATATCCCGCTGCTTCAAAATGAAGTTCGTCCTTTCCGCCCCCTAGCCAAGCCACTTGAGACGGGTTTTG